CGGTTCCCTGAGAAGGGAGTGGCTACCTACTGGAGCTTCGACCAACCACCACCGGTCAATTCCGCTTTGGGGCCACCCCTTACTCTACCATTATTATAGGGGTATGGGGTTCGAGACAAAGAAAGATCAAGGCAGCATATCAGTTTTTCCTTTATACTTTACTTGGATCTGTTTTTATGCTATTAGCTATTCTGTTGATTCTTCTCCAAACAGGAACCACCGATTTACAAATCTTATTAACCACAGAATTTAGTGAGCGGCGCCAAATCTTTCTATGGATTGCTTTTTTCGCCTCTTTCGCCGTCAAAGTGCCTATGGTACCAGTTCATATTTGGTTACCCGAAGCTCATGTAGAGGCACCTACGGCGGGATCCGTCATCTTGGCAGGAATTCTTTTAAAATTGGGAACCTACGGGTTTTTAAGATTTTCAATACCCATGTTTCCTGAAGCGACACTTTGTTTCACTCCTTTCATTTATACTTTAAGCGCGATTGCTATAATATATACTTCCTTGACCACTTTAAGACAGATCGATCTTAAGAAGATCATTGCTTACTCCTCAGTAGCCCATATGAATCTGGTGACTATTGGTATGTTTAGTCTGAACATACAGGGAATTGGAGGTAGCATTTTACTGATGTTAAGTCATGGACTGGTTTCTTCAGCCCTTTTTCTATGTGTTGGTGTTCTATATGACCGACATAAGACTCGACTTGTTAGATATTACGGAGGTTTAGTGAGCACCATGCCGAATTTCCCTACCATTTTCTTCTTTTTTACTTTGGCCAATATGAGTTTACCTGGTACTAGCAGCTTTATCGGGGAATTTCTCATCTTAGTAGGAGCTTTCCAAAGAAATAGCTTAGTAGCCACATTAGCAGCGCTTGGGATGATTTTAGGCGCGGCGTATTCCCTTTGGCTATATAATCGTGTGGTTTCTGGAAATTTAAAACCCGATTTCCTCCATAAATTCTCCGATTTAAATGGAAGAGAAGTTTTCATATTTATACCTTTTCTTTTTGGAGGGGCGACCGTCCGTTGAACTACCAAAGAAAAAAGGGTAAACCAATGTGATCATGACATTGTAGGTGCTTGCGATCGGACGGATGCGACTTCCCTCAGTTGGTTTGGGTGGCATAGCCCGTTGCAGAAGTCCCCCCTTTTTTTGATCCATTTCTTTAGTCTTTAGGAAGCTTGACTTTACTAAAAAAATAAGGCTCGCGCTGGGGCGCTCACTTTTTTTGGCTAAGCCGTCTCTCTTTCTGGGTGAGACCGAGAGAAAGAAAGGACGGGGGGCAACCATGCATGGTACTTCTCGACCGTGTCTCCGAGGGACAGTTGAACGAGCGACTCATGAATGCTGCCGGGTTGGACGAGCCAATAACTCGAACGCGTTCGGTCTGTTTTTTGAGCAAGAATCACAGCGTTACCTTACCTTCACCATGATACGGACTCCAAGTTCTTATGGCGGAGCACGAGGGGATTTATCATCAATATGATGATGGGAATGGAAACCAGAAGCACGACTGGGGTCTTCGTGATCCAAGATAATAAAACCATCAATAACAGTAACGTAAGCATGAGACTTTTTGGTAGTACCGGTGAACCAGATGGCCGCGGCGATGGAATCTGGGACGGAGGACTCGTAGTATCTCTCTAGATCTGGCAAAAGCGAAAGACCCCCTAACGTAATTCGAATGGAGGCTGACTGCTGAGCCCACTCTGGCCTCGCAGGGCGGCCCCCTGTGGTTGCGAGCTGGAGCTGCCATAGCTTATGTCTAGAGCAATGGGAGGGGCCCCAGCGGAGAGAACAGTAAGGATAACGAGCGCTCCGCCCGTCAAGCGGGCGGCAGGAGCAGCGGGCAAGTGCTTGGTAGGCCAACAGCCCAGTGAACCGGGCGGGGCACTCGACGAAAGGGGGGCACACTGAGCAAGTACGAGAAATAGGCCCCGCTCCGTAAAAGCAAGGACCACTACGGGAGGTCAAACCAAGGACGGACCTATGGAAGCCGGGGCTCGTCCCCGGTCAATATTGGATCAAACAATAGGGGGCCGTAGCACTGACCTCTTTTTTGATTGATTCAATACAATAGGGGAAAAGATCGTACAGTTCCCTACCGAGACAACAGAAACTCTCAACGGATCCTCCGCGCGCTGGGCATACCTCTTCCGTGCGTCTTTCTCGTGGCGGGAACAGAACAACAGGGAAAGAAAAGACCCGGCCGACCTGCCCAGGGCTCGAGGGCGAGCTTTATTTAAGAGAGAATGGGGAGTGAATCGAAAGGCTTCCGTTTCCGTTCTTGGTTTGGGGGCTTTCGGGATCCTCTCGATCTTATTCGTAGTTGGGAAGGGGGAAGGAGTCTAAATCAATGGACATTAATGAACCATCATTGATGGACGTTGCACATGACACGATCAATTCGACTCAAGGTCCGGCGCTAATAGAGGTTGCTTACTCTCCAAGTAGCGAAGGAAAAGGGCAGGGCTTTTTTCGTAGTAATAGTGGGCGGGTCTCATGAGATCTATGCCGGCCGTCGGAATCAAATGAAGGTCGAAGGACCATTCGATTCATTAAGGGGCATAGATCTAGGCCTATTTGTTTGGTCAATCACCAAAGGCGGGGGGGAACCGCTATGGGCGAGACCCCCGGCCTCGATTCTTTTACATAGCCCGGGGGCCGGCCGCAGCGGAGCAGCGGGGCATAGTGGCGCCCTCGCCTGGCGCCATTCCCGAACCTAGAAGCAGACAGGCAGGCGGGCCGGGCCTGAATTCAGACCAGACCAGACTCTTCTTTGTTTGAGCTGCTCCCACGCACGCAGACCGGAAGATCTCAGTTGTCCTGGACTGGACAAGTACGTAGAGATCTTCGTGGGACCGGGGAGGGGGTCTCAATCGATCTTTTCTAGGATTCCTTATCACGCCGCGCACGGAGATCTTTCCATTGATAGATAAGAGAGAGCCTTGAACAGACTCTTAAAGGTTAGGTTACTTCTCTACGGAAGAGGTGTACTTTGTACCGCCCGGAGGTCATATAGATCGAAACCCAGGGCAGGGCGATAAGAACGAAAGCCCTACCCACAGCTACAACTACTGGCGCTTCAAAAGGCTTAGATTCTAAGGTCGCTACTGAAAGCCTTTTTTTAGGTCGTGTAATAGGGAGGTGTAAGCCTCGAAAGCCTTTGGTACTTCGGTAGGGCGAGCAGCCCTTAAAAAAAAAGGTTTGGTTTGGAACCCTTCCCCTATTTCTACATTTCATTCTCTATTCGGCCCGCCTCAACCAAAATGAGAAAAGGGGAGAGGCCTATTGATTCGAAGTCACTACGAAAGGGTCGGTCAATAGCATAGCTTTTTCTTTCCCGGGTCTCCTTTCGAAGGAAAGGCCTTCGCATTCCTAATCCGGTAGGGCCGGACGGCTTTGTTTGCCCCAGCTTGGCGAATCGCATCCCCGCGCAACGACATTACATTGTTTGTGCGCCCCTTCCCCTTACCGTTCTCGCTCAGTGTTTTCAACGGCAGGGGAGGCAGTCGTTGAAGCGAAGCCTATCGCCACGCCGACTATCAAATACGAGATTGGCCCCCTTCTCAAAGATTTGATGGAATGGCCCAGCCCACCCAAGAGTGCTTATGTCATATGGGAACTCATGGCTGGAAACAATCCTTATGGTTTTGATATCCGGTAGGAATAATAAGAATCAAAGTCCAGGTTGGTTGGTGAGCCTAGTGATAGGAGACTATCTAGCTTGGTTCGGAGAGCACTTGTTGGGTTAAAGATTTTTTTTGTTGCTAAATGTTACGGCCTAAATGCTGAACTATTGACCCTACTTGTTCGGATGGGTGTTCACCCCAAAGTGTTCCCGGACTGCATGCATACATCCGTAAGTAACTTAGTGCAACATGGCAAATTTCATTGAGAGGAATCAGCAAAGAAAAGAAAAACGGGTCAACATCTTTCAGTAAAGAGAGTTGTAGATTCGTAAGATCATGATAGAGTCCCCTTTACCTTGTATTCAATTAGTAAAGCGCTAGCGCGCTACTTCTAGCATAGCAGCCTGCGGAAAAGGCTCTAGAGCCCCTACTCCTAAGTTGGAGCAAGAAGCTACGGATTAAGCAACTTGCGCGAAAGGTTGCTTTTCTAATTAGATAATATAAGGCGCGTTAGCCTATCTATAGTAAGGGGCCTTTTCTCGCTGGATGCCGGGTGCGCAGGAACAGGAAGGCCCAACCTATACTATACAAGGGGTTTCCGCCTTCATTTTGTCGTGCTGCTATGATGTAACGTGCAGTCGTCCCGAGGCAGCAGGATGTATGGTGTAGGGCCCTCTCCCTTAAAGTCCTTTATAGATTTCGAGTCGGGAATAGAGCAGTGGCTTATTCGGCGCTATATCACAATTCATTCTCGGGCATAGCTGTTCACGAAAGGTGGCATGGGACATCTGTCGGCGGCGGGAGTCTTACATCCGAGCGAGAGGTCAGACCAATGTCACGGCAAGTTTCCTGGTGAAACGCAAACACGTAACACCAATCCCATTCATCCTGGTCCGATCCGAACGGATCTTGTTGAATGAATTGATCCATTGTTGTATGCCTTACTTCTTAGTGAATTTTTTCCTACTTGGACCCGCCTTTGAGTACTCCTGAGAGATATAGTGGAAACATTTTGTTATGGTGGAGAGTGGGGAGTAAAAACACCAATGCAGCAGAGAACGACCGCATGAATCGGAATCCACTTATATTAAGTTAAGACAGACGACCGAGAAAGAAAGGCTCCACGTTCTCCAAGTGATTGATCTTAGCGTGCTAGCCGCTGCTTCATTTCGTATAGTGATAACGCTTTCTCTTTCTTTGCGCTCCGCCCCCCCTTGTATAGTAAGGGGGACTCTGGTTGCGCGGCTTTCTCTTATAGGGGTCTATTTTCTCTGACTTGACTCAGCTTGACCTACTTGACTCAGCGGTTAGAGTATCGCTTTCATACGGCGAGAGTCATTGGTTCAAATCCAATAGTAGGTAAAACCGGCCGAAACCCCTGCTTTTGCCAGCATGACAGCAAGCACGGACTGGCAGCAAGGAGTCAACTGAATGACCAAAGCATCGGTTGCTTCCACTTCTTCGACCGCCTTGACACCTTAATATCAAGGAACCCCACCCTCTCTTTTTCTCTTCATGTATGTGGGCTGCCTGCCCCGTCCCGAATAGACGAACAGGAACAAGCTGAAGAGAAGGAAGGCGCGAGAGAGAGAGTTGAGTTGATACTCACCTCCCTTCTTCCACAATTAGGTGAAGACCCGGGGGCCGGAAACCCCAACGGGAACCCTTTCACCGCGCCACACGATTCTTTCGCGAAGCGCTCTCTCAGACGTTTCCACTCCTGCCCCCGCAAGCAAAGAGGTTTCAAGATCAAGATAAGATACCAGGCGACCAAGTGAAAGTGAACAGCCCCGAGCAAATCTTCTAGAGAGCGTACCCTTTGTTTCTACTCTTTCTCTCTTCTAAGAAAAACATAAATATCAAAAATAAGATTTTTTTTATGGACCCCTTGGACCTCCGACCAATGAGGTGATGACACATGCATGCGTGCATATGAACTTATAAAAAGTGGGTTCCAAACCTGGGTGGCACTATGTAACTCAATCCATTATAGGGCTATTGGTGGATTGGATTCTTTTAGATTTTAGAATAGACTCTGAGATAGAGGAGACTTTAAGGAGATTTTGTCGAGATAAGGACTTGCAAAAGTCGAGTAGTCGAAGAAGTAAGGTCTCAGACTCGCGAAGACAAGTGAAAAGTATCTCGAGGTTTCGCCGCTTTGAAACAATAAGTTTCAAAATCTCGAAAAAATATAGCGTGGTTTTTCTCTAAAAATTCGGAGGGTTCCGCCAGAAAGAGTTTGGGGATTAAATCGTTTGGTCTTTGGAAGTTCCCTGATTGGTTTGAGAACCTGATTGAAGAAGACCAGAATTTTGGAATACACGTAGATCTGCAGATCCAGTGTTTTAAGTTATTCTAGTGTGTTTCGATTTAGTAATTCCACAGTTCCAGTTCAGACAGAGACGTTGTTGAGTATGTGGCTTGACTTACTCCAAGGTGACTCAAGTCTCGATTGAGCAGTCATTTTTCATAGTCACGGGTCCTGCTTTAGCACCGTTTCACATTTGCAACTGTAAAGGGCGGTTTGTGACCTTCCAATTTTCCAGTGAAACCGGGGACCGAAAGGTCGGTGAGAGATAGCAAGAAGATGCATCCATTTCTAGGCTAATTCAGTGTCTTGTGGATGCTATCTATGAAGTAGTTAGACACGCCCCTTGGGGGATCTGTTGGGTCTTTTAAAAGGACTCAATCAAAGGGCACAAACAAATGAAGGGAAAGCCCAGTTTTACTCTAAAATTAGAAAAAAGGAATGCTATGCCAAATTTTGATTGGGTTAAAAGATCGTTGGATCATTTGCAGAGAAAAAATGAAGAAAAAAAGGAAATAATAAGGTTTTTTAATGAGGTTTACTCTTATTTATCGCAAAATACTAACATTAGTGTACAACGTGGTAATACAAAATCAGATATGTATAAGGTGGGTGTCTTCGACATTTTGCATAATGCTAAATTAAGAGATCCATTAAGTGAAACGGAATTAAAAATGATCCAAACGGAGATTGAGGACCTCACTATATTGTTCGATGAGGAATCTATTTTTAAGAGTACTCCCAACATAATAAAAATCTTAATCAAGAATAATGAACAATGCGCTAAGGATTTTCTCAAGGCGAGGGAACTCGAAAAGGATGATATAGAATTGCTTAATGAGTTCGGTCAATATACGATTGAGGCCTTAATAGTTCATGTTATGGGAATGGTTTTTAACACTGTTGAAAGTAACTCAATAATTCGTGTAGCTTCTTTGGTTGAACGACTTGAGTCTAGTGTCCGGACTCAAGCTTCATTATTGAAATGCCGCAGATTTAAAAAACCGTTTTATATGGTTAATGAAGTGATGAAGTCTGGTATGGGGAAGAAAAGATCTAAATTGGAGAAGATGTATCCCTTCGGAACTGGTTTAGTTCAATTCATGGAGGAAAGGGAGGTGATAAGTTTAATCAGTGATTTCAACGGGGCTGCTCGAGTGATGAATAAGAAAGGTAAATATTTTCTTCCAAGCCATCTCTACGCAGTCTGCAACTTCGATATCTCATTACTACCTATCAAGCTCAACCTGCCTATGGTATGCAAACCTCTAGATTGGAAGAGTAACTGCCCGCAGGATCAAAAACCTAGAAACCTGTCCGATCTATCAGGGGGTTACTTAAGTGGGCCTACAGGGGAAATATATGATCGTTACCGCCTGTTAAGTAGCGGTGACATTAATAATTTTTATATTGATCTTGGGGATAATTATCAGGATCTATGTAGTGTAATGAACAAGCTGCAGAGTCAGGCCTTTCAAATCAACAGTGATTGGATTAAATTTATTCAAGAGAATGAGGACTTATTAGTTCAATATGGTTATCTCATGCCAAGATTTCTAGCCTATATGAATATAAAAGATGTATCCCGCATACTTAGAGAGTTTCACTTGAAGGATGAGGTTATTAAAAAATTATGTAGTTTTAACGAATTGTTAAATATTTTATGTAAGAACATACAGCGTTCTCGTTATGAGAAATTGATTATTGAGCTGGCTATAGCCTACAATGGTTATCATTTTTATTTGCCGACCTTTCTCGACTTCCGAGGTCGAATTTACCGCTGTGGGATCTTACATTTCCACGAGCGTGATCTAGCTAGAAGCCTGATACTCTTAGCTGATAGCAAATCTATGGAGAACATTAACATAGATACATTTATCGCTGCTGCGGCCTTCCATTACAAGTCTTTCGTCTCAGTCGAGGATGCATTAGACTGGTTTAATAACAACTTATCGCAGATCACTAAAAACCCTTTAGAGTATGCTCTGGAGGGTAAACGCCCTTATCAGTTCCTCGCCAATATAATAGCAATCTCAACAAACGCTGATAAATCGAACGTTCTTACGAACATACCTATTACCCAAGACGCCTCTGCGAGTGCATATCAGATCATGAGTTACTTTTTATTGGATGAAACCATGGCTAAGAGAACGAATCTCATCACATCTTCGGATGGAAAAATCCAAGATGTTTATTCTTTCTTCCTCGAAGAGCTCAAGGAGTTCATGAAAGCAGAACTAGATGATAATCTATCAAGGGTTGTTAGCGATCTCCTCACTCGTAAACTAATCAAAGGTATTTATATGCCTATTATCTATGGCAAAACTTTACAGAGCACTGCCTGCGATCTAAACAACCATCTCTCTCATTATATAACTTATAAGGAATGCTTCAATGTGGCTACCGTCTGCTTTAAGTTCTGGAGGACTAAATATCCGGGCATGGATTGCCTGATCCGGTTGATCCGCCATATAGGTTGGATCGCGTCTGCTAGCGATCGCCCTGTTTTCTATGGAATCCCTTACTTTACCACGGTACAGGATTATATGATAATGGAGCCCATAAATATATGGGTTTATGATAAACTTAGTAAGAAGAGGCGTCGGGTTACTCTCAGAGTTCCAACTTCTAAGAGAGATCGTAGGAAGACTGAAATCTCTACCTTCGTAAACTTCATCCATCAGAGGGATGCCTGTATTGCAATGAGTGTAGTAGAAAATATGCTTACTATTGATGCTCCTGTATACACTGTTCACGACTACTTTATAACAACTGCTAAATATTGCGATTTTATATCAAAGATTTATAGCAACGTCATTTGTAACATGGGACCTCCACTTTCAATCGTCAACGAGTTCATCTACATGAATATTATTAAACCTTTTTATAAAAGAGATTTATATAGATATACTGAGGGTGACTTTACCCAGATGGTAATCCCAAATGATGTTCTTAATTATTACTTACATGCTAATGTACCTGAGAACATAACCAAGAATATGAGGGCTACTTGGGAAGAAAGGAACTCGAGAATACTGACCTCTTACGCGAACTATACTCGTAATGTATGCGGTAAATACTCTAACCATATTGAAGGTTTTAAAGCTCATGAGAAAAAGTGGGATAAATTCAAGTTAAAGCTAAAAAGTAGGGAGGGTTATCCCAATTACTGCGTACACTATTAACATGATGGCATTAAATAGAAAGGCATACACCACTGACTGCGCTACTACTGGACTGTTATTGAATCGCTTGTATCAAAAGATTGAACGAACTACACACCAAGATCCGCATCCAGGGTTAATCATTGCTTCACATCACTTCTTAGAGCCTTACCCTCTTGTTAACGAGATTGTCCTACTAAGTCTTGCTACCATGGATCTCTTAAGCCTGTTTTCTTACCCATCCTTATCTGGTTACGGTAAGTTCACTATTTCCTATACCATGAAGCGATCTTACGGTGAGGAGATCACATTTACGCTAGGTCCTGCTATCCCCTTGACTTATCAAGATTGTAAGTTAATTCCAATGAGTGAGGTCTATGCTCATATATCTAGATATATAAAGAAGTATTCTGAAATCTACGACGGAGATTATATAATTAAAATCATGATCCGAGTCTATATGGAAGGCAAAAAGATGGATTGGAAAGCCCCATCTTCATATGAGAGAGAAAGAACACTTTCTTCAATCATTCAAGCCGGATTGAGTGAGATAGATCCAATAACTGCAAGGGAGATCAGAAATAGTAAGCGTAACTATCCAACCCATATCACAGCACTCAAAACATCTCGCACTGAGAGGAAACCATTCATAGTGGCTGATACCGAGACTATACTGATCGATAACGTTCATAAGCCTTATGCAGCAGGTCTCTTGATGGTTCGTCCCGGTGAACAAATCAATGATATTATGATTGATACCTACTTCAGTGAAGACTACTCAATAATCTTGGATTCTTTTGAAGAAAGGAGTACTAAGGTACTTTATGACTTGGTATTAAGGATATCTACGATTGTTAGACAAGAAAAATCTACTTTAACAATTTACTTCCACAACTTCTCACGATTCGATGGTATTCTCTTGCTTAAGCACCTAGCATGTCATCACAAGAGCTACAAGCTAAAACCACTGATGAGGAACCATAGGCTTTACGAGTTAGCTGTCTATTCAGGTAAGAAGATGTTATTCCGCTTCAGAGACTCCTTGAATCTACTCCCTGGCAAACTTAGCGCCCTTGCTAAGAATCTATGCCCGAATCTTGGCCCTAAAGGCTCAATCCCATATGATGAGGTGACACTGTCAAATCTGGCAAATATGAAAAAAAGCTTGTTAGACTATATGAAGCAGGACATCCTTCTCCTTGGAGGTGTAATGCTAAAAGCTCAAGAGATATATTGGAACCTGTACAAGGTTGACATAGAAAGCAAGATAACCGTTTCCTCACTGGCTCTAAGCATCTTTCGTATGAAATACTACGATGCATCTAGTTGGCCAATCTACATCCCAAACAAGAATGAAGACAGCTTTATAAGGCGTGCCTACTACGGTGGTCATACAGATGCATACAAGCCATATGGCGAGGACCTATACTACTACGATGTGAACTCTCTCTATCCCTTTGTAATGAAGGAATTTCCAATGCCGGGTGGTGTGCCTGTCTGGCATGGAAATCTTGAAGGCTTGGACTTAGATAGCATGTTTGGCTTTATTGAGGCATATGTGATATGTCCGAAGACTATCAAGAAGCCCTTTCTACCCTATCGAGACAATAATAACACACTCATCTTTCCAACCGGGGAATTTGTTGGAGTCTACTATAGCGAGGAGTTAAAGTATGCAAGAGGCCTAGGCTACACTGTGCTCCCAATCTCAGGCTACCTCTTTGAGAGAATGGAAAGCCCATTAAGGGAGTTTGTTAGCTCACTCTTTGAAAGCAGGTTAGAGGCAAGGAAATCTGGTAATGAAGCCTTGGCCTATGTGTACAAGATCCTTATGAATTCACTATACGGTAGATTTGGCATTAACCCTAAAAGCACGATAACTGAGGTCTGCGATGAAGATCGATACAAACATTTGATCAGGCATAGTGAGATTATATTCGGTGATATGCTTAGCAAGAACTACTACATCGTAGCCTACCATAGCAATACCGCGACGGGCTCGGATTATTGGAACCCACCGAAGAACTCTGCAGTCCAACTAGCAGCAGCGATCACTGCAACTGCTAGGATCTATATGTACCCTTATATCTCAAGAGAGGACTGCTACTACACGGACACAGACTCAGTTGTGCTTGGTCAGCCACTACCTAAAGAAGTGATTTCTTCTTCTGTCTTAGGTAAGTTTAAGCTAGAGGACAGGGTCATGAAAGGATACTTTTTGGCACCGAAATCCTACTTCTACATCGCTAAAGATAGCACCAATGTTATCAAGTACAAGGGACCAGCGAAAAACCAGGTCAATCCTCAATGGTTTGAGTTACAGTATGCAGACCCATCACGTACAGAACTGGTACCGGTGGAAGCCAACTTCCGGATTGATTGGAGCACTCTTAACATCATCAAGAAGGACACATTTGTCAGGCTTGGGATTAAGCTGGGGGCCAAGAGGATACCAGTATATCACAGAGATGTCTGGGTAGATACTGATCCAATTGATATCAAAGACTTGTCGGGCCTAGATCACATTGGAAAGCTAATAATCAAATCACTAAGGAATGATGTAATACAACTACAGATTGAAAATAACATTCTCAATGAGAAATTATCTCTGATGGAAAGAGAGATAGCCGAGAGACAAAAAGAGATGAAATCACTCTTTGATGATGAGAAGAATACAGATAAAAGGAAGCACACTCAATCCACTACAGAGATACAGACAAGTCTTACAGAAGACAGAACGCTATTAGATAAAAAAGAAGAAGAACCTACACAGGAGACTAACCCTACATTAGACAAGAAAACTAAGACAGACGAGAAGAAACCTAATACTGACGAGGAGTAACCTACGTCAAAGACATGGACTTATTTAATGGATAACTATCCAGAACAGATGAAGAAGTCGGAAGATAGTGTGTAGAAGGAGCCCACATAACCCACTCTCCTCCTCCCCCCCATACCTGAATAGATATAGGGGGCCTCACCTTCCAGTAGAAGGCTACATAAGTAAGACTAATTTCACCGTTATAGGCAAACGAATGTAGTTAGCCGGTATACGAATAAGCCTTAGCTTATCCGAATTTCAAGCGGGCAGAGAATTCGTTGCATCCAACGGGATGACTGAAAAGCATAGAGAGATGGAAACCTTAAGCCTATTGTAATAACAGGACTCCCAGCTACTAATAATATTCCATAGGATTGCACACTTGTACCTTACTATCAGAGTCCAAGAAAATAATCTTACTATAACACGGAAGGGGATCATCACCCGGTCCAATAGACACGATATTTCCAGCCAGACTGAGTTCTTCCAATAGCTCATATCCCGCTTTATCGTCAAAGATTACTTCATCATTTCCTCTAGTCGAAATAAAAACTTCATTTATGAATCTAGAAAATGCAATCCCAGGAAACCTTTTGGTTAACTCACGATCGAAGATGTCCATTAAGACTATATTAAATAATACCCTCGTGATTTCACCCACGGGTGGCATACCACCAAAGCTTATATTTGACCTATGATCTCTTCCATCATCATCAATGATAGGGAGATTAAGTAAAGATGAAATGAGTTTATAAACTGAACCATCTCCTACTAAAGGCTTAACCTTATCTAAAATAAGACTGATAGGAATCATCCTTAATGATGCTATTAAGTCAAGCCTGTACAGTCTATCCACCTTTCCCATTTGTTGAAGACCGTAATAAAAGGAATCAACATTATTTTCAAATCGGTAACCTTTTTTAGGCATACTACCATGAGAAAGACGAAATAACATTAGGGATAATCCCATTAACACCAATACATCATCTTTTTCAGGCATAACAGCATTAATTATGTCAGGATCGGAGCCTTTCCCAAGCATGATATCGGGACAATCTGGTAGCGTATTGCATAAAAACTGAGTTAGATCGGCCTTCTTTATGAACTTAACATGTAGCGGAGATAGAACGTATAAACCAGAAACAATTTTTTGTTGAATAACATATAATTGGTTGCGAGACATACTAAATTCAATTTTATCCGTCAAATCTTTATAGATTAAGTCAATATCTGCAGACAGTTGCACAAGTGAACATTCTACAGTACTAAAATTTCTAGTTAAAAGAATGGTAGGGGATGGATGAAAATACGAACTACTCTTTAGTTGTGTGCCTACTACTATCATAATCATAATTATCCTATAACTGTTGTTCATTAATTGCACTAAAATCGTTTGGAGTCACCACAAGAAAGATAGCAACCATCAAACCTAAACCAACAGCTTTAAGCACTGGGCCGCTAGCAGGGATTGTGATACCCGCAAAAGGATGCTCATTCAACAAGGCTGATTCAACCGGTGCAGATGCGTCCTTACTTTCCACAAAGCAAATCCTATTAAAGCCAGGAGCTTTATATTCCATATTGAAAAAGGGTTTATACGAGTCAAAAGGTGAGAACGAGCTGACCACGGGGGCATGATCGCAAGAGCCAGGCGCAAACGTGTACCAGACAGTACAACCAATGCCCAAGCAGACCAGAACCAGGAAACGCCCATAAATGCCGTCGGAATACGAAACGACCTCAACTAAGATTCTAGTAAACCTCTCATTGACAAAACCGCGTAACCCTGCCCCGGAACAGCTCCAAGAAAACAACAATTCTGACGGAAGAGGTCTTTTATTTAAAGACAAACCAAGAGAATTGCTCAAAAAAGACAACCTATCAAAGGTTTTCGGTAACAGCAGTTCCTCTTGTAAGAACTGCTGCTGACCCGGAAGAAAGCGAAAACTAATCAAAATACGTAGGTCAGACAACAGGGATCCATATGAATCCTGAAAAAGGCGAGGGAGCTCTACAAAAGGTGCTTGTAGCTGCTTAATAATAGACTCTCTCAAAGGGGAAGGGGCTCGTAGCTGTTCAATAATAGACTGGCTCAAAGGAGAAGATCTACAACAGTGTAAGAAACCCTCACGATAACTATTATAATTAGACAAAGAAAAATCTTGCACAAGACTCGTAGAAGAAGAACCACCTTCCTCCTCCAAAGATAGAGCGTCGAAGTCATTACATAGAGCAAACAATTGTAGGTTATTGATCTCTTCTAAAAAGTGATACCAAATGTGACAGTCCACAGTTTGCATTCCTTTTTTCTAATTTTAGAGTAAAACTGGGCTTTCCCTTGTTTCAGGTGTAGCTACCCTGGATCATCTGTCTAGAGTCCTGGATGATCTTAATGAATTAAGACTTTATTATACAATAAACCAGGATCATAAGTCTTCAGTCCTGGATGATCTTAATGAATGAAGACTTTCTTATACTATCAACCAGCTATGAGAGGAACTCGGTCCAGCCGAATACATACAGCAGGAGAACGGCATTGAATAGAGGTTTTTCCTCCTATGTGAGGATGAGTCTCTATCCTGGGATTTTCTAGAGTGCCACTACCCAGTATAAGTTAGTTCAGATGTATCCCTCTAGCATACTTACTAGAGAACTACATGTATTTTACTCTAAAGGGGTTTAAGTAGAGTGAAGGACTTTTTTTTTAGATTAATGAGTAAGGGGCTGCTTCTTAGCCCTCCAGGAAATGAGATTCCGACCAAGAACAACCGAGGTAGAGCGTCGGTCGTCAGGGCTGCCTGCCTTTATTTTATAGGAGTAGGGGCGGATAGCTTGGCACCTGGAGATATAGGCGTAGCGCAAGGCAGAATATACGAGATAAAATGGAAAGAGTATACTTTGTTTGGGTTAGGCGAAGTCCAGAGGTGGAGCGAGATACCGAGAAAGTAATGCAGCGGATGAAAGAGACAAATAGGTTTCCAAGCTCCTTGATGAAATCGAATAAAAGAGAAGAATCATTCCCGGTGAGAATGTTGTCGTCAACGTATAAAAGAAGGATGAGGCAACGACCATGACGTCGACGAACAAAGATGGAAGAATCCGCACGGCTACAGTGGAACCCTTTATCAAAAATGAAGCAGTGAGAAAGGAGCTAAATTTCTTAAACCAGGCTCCCTTCTTAGCTCTTTGTGCCTGCTTTAGCTTGTCGGAGGCCGTAAGTAACGTAAATCGCTTTCTTGAGCTTGCATACCAAGTTAGGATTCCTAGGAGAAGAGAAGCCTGGGGTTGGAGGAGGCTGAATAGAAACTTATTCTTGCGAATCCCCCTTCCCTTATGGTGTTGAAAGGCATTCTTCACGTCAAGTTGAAATAAGTTTTTGATTGCAGCCAATGGCTTGTTTCCCCGCAGGCAATGAGACTAAGTCTTATTCTTTTTTTCCTGGGCATTGATTTCTTCCTGCATAGCATCTCTCCAGCAAGAATGATTGAAGGCTTCAGCAAATGATTCAGGTTCATGAGAAGATTGAACTGACATGAGGTAAGCTCGATGTTTTGGGGAAAACTATTCATAAGATAAGACAAGAATCCTTCAACGGGATAAGAAAAAAGAGAGGATCGACGAACCTGAGAGAGGGATCCAGAATCTGAGGAAGCGACTGGGAAGGGAAGCAACTGGGCTAGACTGCTGATCTTCTGGAGTAGTCTTCCCCTGGGAAACAAAGTGTAATCGCCGCCGAGAATAAACATGCTGTGCCGGGTGACTGGAATCCTCTGAGGTCAGCTGAACAGGCTGACAATCGGCAGAAGATGCTGGGCAAGGCTGCAGGCCTGAAGAGTGAGGCTGATCCGTAACATCAACTGCAGAAGAATGAGGTTCGAGTTGATGAACAGGAGAAGGCCGCAATACATCTCCATCACCATTCCCCCCCGGGGAATTAGGTTAAGGAAAATATGAGGCGACCTCATTAAAGAGAACATTCAAGGATACATCGAGTCTCTTGGATTTCACGTCATAGCATCTATACCCGGACTAAGCATATCCAAGAAAGACACAAGTGGTTTCCTTGGGGACAATTCTTCTCTTAATTGCGCGGGAATATGAACAAAACACGTGCATCCAAACACTCGCGCCTATAGGATGGACCCAGTAAGAAGTTCGTGAGGTGCCGCTGCAGCTTATTCCCTCTCTCTTTCCCCCCCCAATAAAAGGGAGAGAGATGTCCCGTCCCTTCTTTATTCTTTATGCACATCCATATACATAGCCAGACACAAAGGTGTACAATCCGGTCAAAATCTGCGGTTCTTTAAGTTCATTCACTGTAGGTTCTCTTACTTGCTCTAGTGGCTGACAAACGCCAACCGAGAGGGGAGAACGAATGGCTCAGGAATCGACTGGTTCCGAGCGGACTCGTGGGGCTGCTGCTTGGATTATCGTAGAATAAGAGGAGCCGTCTTAGGAAATGACTTAACTTAAAAGACAGATGCCGCCGCTGCGAGGCGAGGGAGTAACTTGTCTGGTCTTGCGGTACACTCACTCCCGTTACGAGAATGAAATGACGCCCCAGCTCGACTCGAGACCAAGACTCCTTACAACTCGCACCAATAGCGGCACTGAGCGGCCGGAGATTGATTGAAAAGGCAGCCCAGCCAGCCCGCCCCTTTAGTGATTGTGATCAAGAGCACACACAGGACCTGACCCACTAATCATCATCTCATCTGGCGCGAAGCAAAAAGAAGGGGGGGACCCTTCCTTCCCAGCCCAGCCGCCCCTCCCCCCCCCCTAGCCGCCTACCTACTCGTGCTCGTAGCTCGATCGGAGGTCAAGAGTGTGGTCCGGCGGAAAAACAGAAGTCGTCCGCATCAAGTGATACGTGAATTGCTCAGTAGTGCTTCGCCACTACTGTAGCTGGCGGAAATAGCTTAATGGTAGAGCATAGCCTTGCCAAGGCTGAGGTTGAGGGTTCAAGTCCCTCCTTCCGCTCCTGGCTTCGCCGTTTAGTGGTAACGAGTGGAGTGCATAAGCCCCTTTAGAGATAGGAAAAACCTTGTATAGGGTTCCAAACCTATCTTACTAATAATAAGAAAGGGGCAAGCCAAAACCTACTCCTAACTAGTTGCTGAGTTCGGCTTTTCAGCCGTTGCGCGCTAGCGCGCTTCTGTTTTTCAGCAGGCTTCTTCAAATATCCCATAACCATAAGTAGGGGTTCTAACTAGAAGTAGCTAGCTAGCGCGCTAGCGTTTTCCCTTACTAGTAAAGGGGCTGCTAGTTGTAGCGCGCAGTGTACAAGTGAATAGGAAAAGCGGATTGAGATTCCTAATGACGGATGGAGGTTGAGGATAGAACATGTTCGGTGCCTCGCCCTTGTCTCCTTCGCCGGAGACTGCAAATGATGGGAATCCTATCGATAAAGAAGAGGCATAGGCCTCTCGATCCAATCCGTCTTCCCTGGCCTCCCCAACCCACTCTTGATACGAAATAAACCCCCCGCCATAGAGAAGAGATCTAAAGTCTGGGTCCCCTCGATCACCCTTCCCTTGAACCTGAACTGGTCGAGAGCCCGCACCACATTTTATAACCTTCGAACTGAAACCCCCAACTAGATATGGAATTCCAGAACCTAAACAACTCAGTTGAGAGCTTCGTGACCGGTTCAAGGGAAGGTCCACCAATGATTGATAGGCCATTCCCCCCCTATCTGTCTCTTGATCCCTCATTCCACTAATCCGTTGTTACTTGTTACTGATTCATTCAAGGCATAGACTCCCCACTTCTTTGTCTTATTAGCGCAGGTGTTCGAACCGCTGAACTTAAGACTCTTTTTGAGAAAGAGGGCTAGGCCCCGGGGAGGAGGGCTCTCAGGGACTGGGGGAGACGGGTGGATTATAGAGCTAGGGGCGGATCGAAGGTTTGTCCATTGGGATTGGGCATGGACGAGCCTCGACTGGGCCAGCAAAATGAAAAAATCAAAACGTCTCCCATCGCTTCATTAACCGGTGTAGGATGAAAGATCAGGTCCAGGATTCGAGTAAAATCGACCTTCCCTCTCATCTCAGGGTCAGGGTGAGGCAAGGAATTCAATCAAATGTTCGTTGTTCAATATCTCGGCCGCTCAAGAAGTTGGACTAGCTGCTCCTCCGACCGGGAGTAGATTCTAGGGGAAGGGCAGAGCCTCACCTTGCAGTAGGAAGGTGTTCGTAGCTGGGACGGGTTCAAACTGGACTGAAGGGAGGAGGAATTCAATACTCCGATCTTACTGGGGATTCATCACTGGCTAGGGCTTTCGAATCAAAGCATGGGCATCTGCAACTAAGAGGGAGCAGTAGATCGTCGATTGAAGGTCAGTAAACTTCTATTGGGACTTCTATTGATTCGACTAGAGGCACTCCTAGCAGCAAACTTGTATGAAGGGGCCCCGCAGGAGATGCAGGAGCCGCCAGCCGGATCGACCAATAGGCCAGAGGGATGGGCTCATTCTACTAATCAGAGATCCCTGGCCCTACCTAACACAAAGATGTCCCGGGATCGGAAAGCTCAGGCAGGAGTAGGACATTCCATAAAAATCTTTCTGATTCGCTAGCCTCTCAAATCCCATTTTTTCATCGACAGGTAGGGTGAATTCAAAGGTTCCTTATTCCGGTTGTAAAGCGGAAGAAGAGGGAGAATGGGCGCAGCCCCACCTGCAGCCCGCGTTTTCGACCCGAAAGGAATTGAAAATGAAACAAGAATCTGTGTTCACTATCTATGGAGTGGAGTGACTATCCTTAATCTCCTCTTCCCTATCTCCCCCCCCTTTTTTTTTCCTTTCTCGCCGGCAGGAGAATCCATTTCTTTTCTTGTATTGTTTATTATGATTGATCTGTAGTTCAAGGGCACTCTTCCTAATCCGAGTTTGAGATGAAATAAGACCCCGACGTAGAGTCCCGTCGGCCGGGAAGTTTTTCTATTGATTTTTGACTTCCTTCTGGCGCCTTACCTTAAAATAAGGGGTTCTTCTCTTTCCCCACGAGGGAAAGCCCTTTCCAGATGGAGTAGTGCATCTCTGTCTTGAAAGCCCGCCCTACAGATAGGAACTCCTATCTCTACTGCCTATCCAACCCGAAGACTCTTATTCGTGGTGGAGTGCTTCGAATAGGATCCGATCCCATCCCAGCAGTCAAACTTCTTCCTGACCCGGCTTACCCGCCTCTGAAGCTGGAATGCCTTTATAGAGGAGGAGGAGGCTACCCGAGGAATCAAAAGTTTGAAGTGGGATGTGGAATGTGATTGGTGATGGATGGTGGTTATGGTTATGAAATCAGTTCTGCATCAGATGATGAGCCCATGCGAAAACTTTCAATTTTATTGGCGCTCGATAGGTAGGCTATTAGATTGAGTCGAAAGCCCACCAACGCATAAAGGTTCCGATTCGAGCGAAAGCCCGAACGGGGGAGGCGAGAACATCTTGATCGAAAGCTCCACTGTTCTGAATAGTGAGAAAGAGTTTTCAAAATTCGATCAAATCGATCGAGAATCTCATCATCTGTTAGGTGGGCCAACCGACCGACCGAGTAGGGCGTCCATGTCACAGAACCTTTCTTTTAGCCAAGAATCCCATTATTGATCGAATCGGGGCAATTCATTGGCAAATGAAAAATCTACCGTTTTAACACTCAGAAAAAAAAACCTAAAAAAGAAGAAGAGTCACTAAGACAAGAGCTAGGTAAGCAAGCAAGAAGGAGAGGCTAGAAAAGGCGAGGCAAGGGGCTCTCCATCTCTAATTGTGTCCAGGATCTGATAATCTAAGCCTTGCTTCTTCTGGTCGGCTCGTATTAGCCTGTGCTTTATTACAGGTAGTCATTCCATTCCCCCCGTTCCTTTAGTCTTTTTAACGGTACTTGAATCTTAAGTCGCGGTCATGTCTCGCCTCCCCCCAGTATAGTGACCGGTTCCATGTTTCCTCCGAATTTCATCAGTTCCAGGCTCAAGTGCCTGCTCATCCATCTTCATTTTAAAGGCGAACATTTCCATTGAGTGACTGTAACTGCTATGGTTTACAGTCAATAGTTCTTAACCAACCCTTTCTCTTAGAGCTTTATAAAGCTTTAAGAGAGAATAGAGAGTAAGGGGGGACCTTCGCTTCATTAGAAGACCCGAACCTTCTTTCTTCTGGAGCCCTGAGAAAGTCACCGGCGGCGGGTTAGTACAGTTTTCCTGCTGCTGATTTGGCCCTGCGCTGATTCAGGAGCTTCTTCTTTAGTCTAGGATTCTAAATAATAATAAAATCAAAAGAAGCGGCTGGGCGAGAACAAGAAGCGGTCGTCGTCCGGCGGTCGGTAGCTCTACTAAGCGAAGAACCGCTCGCTGCCTTTTCTTCGCGAATAACATGTGCGGGTAGCCTAGGAGAAGAGAAGCAAGCTACCTTCGCCTACCTCCCCGTTCTTACCGTCCAAAACAGGCCGTATGGAGTATAGCCAAGTGGTAAGGCATCGGTTTTTGGTACCGGCATGCAAAGGTTCGAATCCTTTTACTCCAGATTATGAACACCCGATCGGATCTGTCAAGAACGAGCTGACGACTACAGGGGAAGCGGCTGACTGCAGTCCCTGAGCCCAGCTTGTAGCAAGCCAAAAGTTTGACTTTGCTAAGAGAAGAGAGAGAAGGGAAAGACAGACGGCAGAAAGCAATCCCTTCCAACCAGCCAACCCGCGGAGTTGAACACAAGACTGACTTCGGCCAGGTTCTTCTATCAGCCCTTGCTTAACTCCTTGTTCCGTAACCCGGTCGCTGGTTGATCTGATCGGACCCCGGACACGCGAGAGCCCAGCACGGGAGGAATGCATGGTTCCCTGGCGCTTCATGGGACGGGCGTTCGCAGTCCCCCTCCCTCTAATCTAACCTTACCTCGCTCGCCCAGGCACAATAAGAGAATGAGGGAGCTAATCTGCTTGCTTGTGCAGGCGAGGACCGCTCGGCTAGGGCGCGCCAGAGGAGCAAAGAGTGACTTGATTCTTTGCTCTTCGACAGCCCTAATAAGTCACTTCACTCTTTGCTCTGCCCTTTGCTTTGCCCCGTGCTGTCTTCCTCCAGTTGCCCCCACCCAATAGGCCGAAAAAGGGTTGCAATCAATTGCCCTTCCCGTTCTCATCAAACAAAAGACTACCCTTTTCTTTTGCCGGCAAGCTACCCTCGCCTACCTCATCTATAGGCATTTCTATCCGCCCGCGCGCGAGATCAGATCGACTACTCTACTACCATCATGCCGAAGGTCTTTTCTTCAATAGGGACGGATAATGAATAGCTTCTTCATAATCTTAGAGGCCCTGCAGCCGCACCGCATCATTCAATTGCTCTGTCATAAAGAAAAAAGAAAGGGAAGGAAAGATTTTTTTGATTAATCGCCTGAACCTGCCTTTCTTTCTTTGCCAGGAGGGGTGGCCCAATCACTAATAGATCTCTCAACGAGAGCCTCATTCTGTCTAGAGGAAATTGCTTCGGTGGATCCAGTTGATTAAGTCGTTGTGTCCGTCGATACCCACCTGCTTGGAGTGCGGGTAAGGGCTCACCTGTTGATTGTGGCGTTGCATCCTTTTTCTTTTTGGTAGAGCCCCCACCTCGAGTTCACATGCTCCGGTGGGATGATTTCTACGACAATCTCCCAACCCCTGAACAACCCCTCCAATTACTCAAATAAAGCCCAGCAAGTGATGAATCCTTTACCCCTCGCTCATATTCCTCAACCTTTTGATGAAAGCCCTATAAGCTCGGACCCTACAGACCTAAAACCCCTCCCCGCATCTTTGTGGATGGACTCTGACGAGCTGGATCAATACGGCACCAATGATGATATGGATTTTTTCATACATGAGGAAGCCCAACACAACACATGACCCGTGGGGGAAAGTATTCAAGCCTGCACATCTGAGATCTGATAACCCAACGGCTGAGACTGAGGCCAAAAAGGAATCCCAGGTGGCGGAAGAAGATAATGAAGTAATTAAGCAATTGAAGAAGACTCAGGCGAACATTTCCATATGGGGCCTCCTCATGGCATCTAAGAGCCACCGTGATCCTGTCCTTAGAATGCAGGGTCAAACACATGTGTCATTGGACACTTCACCATCTCAGCTAGTCCAGATAATTTCCCACATCCGGATGGGAAATACTATCACTTTCACGGATAAGGATCCGCCGAAGGAAGGAATGAACCATAAGAAAGCCTTACACATTACAGTGATCACTACAGGGGCCAATGGTTCTGGTTGACACTGGATCGGCCCTGAACGTGTGCCCATTCAGAACTGCCACTTGCTTAGGATATCAGCTAAAATATTAAGCAGTCTTAGGGCAGGCCATTAGAGCATATGATAACACAAGGCGGGAGGTAATGGGCATCCCGGCCTTAGAATTCACAGCAGGGCCGGTCCTGTTTAAGGAAAAATTCCAGGTACTAGACATCCCGGCTTCCTTCAACCTGCTACTTGCTTGGAAGGCCGTGGATTCATGCCATAGAAGCGGTCCCCTCTACTTTGCATCAGAAAGTCAAGTTCATACAGGGGAATCATGTCATTTCTATCTTTGGAGATCCAGAAGAGCCAGTGCTGGACCCTACCCCAGTGCTAGAACTAGAAATTCAGCACGATGAGAACTTAGAGTTGGCAGGATTCCAGTTCGAGCAAGTGCAGGTCATTGAGTTGGCAGAACCAGTCAAGAAATATTTACCCCTGCCTGATTTTAGTGAAAATGTCTTTGTCAGGGAAATGTTCCGATCAATGCGCCACCTCCACGGATCAGGACTCGGCCGGCGCCACCAAGAAATCGTGGAGCCAATTCATGTCCAGGCAATTGAGCCACCTTTTTTGTTGGGGTGTATATACCTACGGAAGAAGATCCCCAAAAATAGGAAGACAAGAAGAAGAAAAAGAAGAAGAAGAGGATAGCAAGAAAGCTGTTAAATATCTGATGAAGACTCTGAATGGGCGATTTGTCAAAGAAGGATAAAACTTTTCCCTTTTCGGTTTTCCGGAGCCATGGATCGATGCTAGCGGGAACCGCGTGCCGGGTTTTGAAATATTCTTTACAGATAAAGTAACCTGGGAGCTTGATGAGGGGAAAGCTAAAATGATCTACCATTGGGAAGAACCAGATATCCAGAGAAGAAAGAAGAAAAGGCTGTTGAATCAGAGATTGAGGAAGAATACCAGCTTCAACTTATGTTTACCCAGGACGGTGCGGCAGGGGAATAAGGGATGGTGTCCATGATAATTATAATTGCGGACCCAGTGGCAAAAGACCCATCCACTCTCATCATCCCGGCCGATGAAGCACCACGCAATTGGTCTTCTCTTCCTCAGCTGAAGTCTGTCAGTCTTCTATCTGAACCAGTCTTAGTCAAGTCTGTTGAGTCCCTGTTTAATGTAACCTCTTCGGAGGATGGTCTGAAGTCTGTCCCAAATAATGATGTGTCTGTCCCGTCAGTGTCTGTTATCATTTCTGAAGTCGAGTCGGCCCTGGAGGCCAGAGAGTCTGTAATCAAGGAACTTGTGGTTTGCAATGAAATGAAATCTAGGAGATCAGCTGGAGGACTTTGTTGATGATGATGAGATGCTTAAAATCTTGAAAAAAAAAGGAAAACAAATAGCAGACCTTAGCCCCCCTTCCAATGATCACTGCCTCATGCAGGTAGATGAGGAAGAAACCTAGAGTGAAACTCCTCCTGAACTCTTGGAAATGGTGGAGAGATCAGAGGAAAGGAAGGCTCAACCCGTCATGGAAGAAACCCAACCCATTAATTTAGGGACCGCAGACGAACCCCAAGAGGTTAGGATAGGAACCACTTTGACTCTCGAAGAACGAACAAGCCTGATTGACCTTTTGAAAGAATACAAGGATGTCTTTGCATGGTCCTACGATGATATGCCTGGACTCAGCACAGACATAGTTTAGCATAAAATCCCTTTGTATCCTGATGCCAAGCCAGTCAAGCAGAAACTGAGGAGAATGAGGAAGAAAAAGGTTTCAAATCAAAGAGGAAGTAGAGAAGCAGCTAAAGGCAGGATTTCTTGTAGTGACGGAATACCCCGAATGAATGGTTAGCCAACAGAGTTCCTGTCCCGAAAAAGGACGGCAGAGTCCGCATGTGCGTTGACTTTCGCGACCTCAACAAAGCCAGTCCCAAGGATGATTTCCCTTTACCACACATTGACATCTTGGTTGACTTCCCTATTAATGATCTGGCACACGAATACTCCCTATCAGAAATCAGAAATTGGGCACGGAACGTCGCCTCGCCATATGGCTTGTGGACACATCGAGTTGAACATCTACTCTCACTTGATGACTAGCCCTTTCTCTGAAAGATGAGGAGAACTACTTTCCTTTTTGAAATTAAAGGGTTGGACCTGGCCTGCCTACTTACAAAGCGTTAGAAGCCCTTAAGGAGGCCTTTAGTAAATCTGGAGTGTTCCCTAGCTTGATTCTTTCTTTGCTTCCGTCGCTCAGTGCATCCGCACTACCGCCCCTGACAAACTTTCTGTCTAACTGTCTATCTCTCTTGCTCGGTGTGCTCCTTACTCCTTTAGCTCGGTAAGCTCGGCAAGCAAGTAAGTAATTAGTCCTCAGAAAGTAGTCCTCAGTAACCTCAGGATTCCTATGGGTATTTCTACTCGGTACACAAGCTGATTCACAAGGTCTGCTCGATCGCCGAAAGGACGGTCGTTCACGCGTACAAAAAGCCTTCTTGCAAAAAGCATATTTATCTCGATCCGCAACTATAGAAGGATCTTGAATTGGCTGTACCCCCACCAGAAAAGAAAGTGGGTAGTTCCTTTCCTTGATATGCGAATCTGAAATTTGAATGAAGGACTGACTCGAACAGATCACAGGCCCCTGAGCTCCAAAGGAATCAGACCTTTACTTGAATAGTGAAAGACGTATAGCACGTAGACTGACTGACTACACTAGTAGTTACCCATTATTCACCCAGAAGGAACAGGGGAAGGAGGGAGGGCGGTCCGATCAATTTCTATCAAATTCAAATTGAGAGCATACCACGTCTGTGCCGAATCCTGTGTTTTAAGAGGCAATGGATTCCATTGGCTTTTCCGAAGGTTAACTTCCTTTGATGGAAAACCAAACCTTGGTCTCGTCCATTACCATTAGTAGCGGGAGAACGAATCCCGGTTCGGAACCAAATCATCCAGTCACAACGGAATCAGAGGATTCTCCCTTTCCTATTTATTTTGAACCAACCTCACCTCGCATAGATCACGCCGACCTACCCACTCCGTGTGTGTGGGTGCCCAGTTCATCTCCCCCTTTTTAAACTTCCCCGCTAAAGAACTTATTTTACGCCTGCCAAATTCACTTCTTTTACTTTTACGGATTTTCCTTTTCCAAGCTTCCTGACGGGCCTCAATCTCAGTTCAATCCTTTATTTATTGCGTTAGATCGCCGATCCATGCTGTGAAATGGTGCGCAATGATCAAAAGAAAAGGTCCGTGCTGAAAATAAAATCCTTTGCACGGATTGACTACTCGTCAGGCCGCTTCCAGCCTTCCTCCTTTCTGATCGGTACTTCCTGCAGCAGTTAAGTGTGCTTTTATCAGTCAGTCCTTTAGTCCTGTCTGCAGTAGTAGGCCTTTCTGCATTGAGGATAGCATTCGCATCATGTTCTAGAAAGATTGCGAAATCACGCACGTAAGCAAGTACCCACGCCCGCCTATAAGCTTAATCGACAAGGCTTTCGTTTAGTTAAACATTTTAATGTCTTCCCTCTTTCTTTTTCTGAATCCCGTAGTGAGGAAGGACGGGAAGAGAAAGCTATTTATTACCTTTGATTCCTTCTTGCTGGTCCTCCTTCTAGTCTAGTGGGATGGAAGCGAGGATCTGAAGAATCAGACTATGATCTCACGAACCTGTCTGACTGCGAGTTAGTCTAAGGCCGGACGGGAACCGGCATGGAAGACTTCTTTTCCAGAAACAAGTAATGCAAGACAAGCCCAGATCAAACGGAATCCCAAAGCACATGAGGATATGGGACTTTGCCGGGTATTCCTTCTTTCTCTTGATAGCGGAATATAATTAATTAATATAATTTTTGCTTCTTGTTCACTCTCTCACTATCTGAACTTGAAGGTTAAGTTTGTGTTCCGTGAACTCAATAACCACTTTTTATAAATGCTATAGCGGATGTAGTTGAATTGGGACCAAGACAAAGAAAGTGCTTCTATCGATATCGAAGAGGCCCACACTTCTTGTGTTGAAGTAAGTACACCGGTGACGTATTATAAGATCAATGGTCTTCTTCTTTCCTAAGAAGAAAGTTAGTCAAAACCCCATAAGTGAGACAAATAAAAAAACAAAGACCTAAGGGAGAAAATAGGCCTTGCCTTACCAACCGAAAGGCTTTAAGCAAAGGAAAAGACTGAAGAACAGACAGTAATGCAATGGGAATCACAGAACAGAACTCCCTTTCATAAAAGGACTGAAGGCAGGCACTACAGCGGGCTTTACTCGGCCTTAAAGAAACGGATATTGCACTTGAACATATATCCGTATATAAATTACGGGAAAACTCCCCCTAAGGGTCAAGTCTATCGAATCGATCCCACCCTAAACCGAAAGAGCTTAGACCAATTACGCTTGCTCCGTAGACAAAGCTCGCAGCCTTGCTTTCTTCCTTCACTTATGAACTCTTTTATCAGTACAGATCAGCTTTCAACCGTTCTAACGATAAGCTATTCGGATTTCCTTATTCCACTCTAATAGAGACAGTAAAGAAGCCATTCCACAGGTCAGATGGAATGAAGAATCCAAGATGACGAAAGCAAGGACAGAGAGGCAACTCGCGGGAAGGACTGATTCGGAGTCGGGTGACTAGGGTCTTCCTCAGCGGCTTCTTCAGAGCGGTGGATTTCCGGTGGGATGCGGAACTAGCGCTTCAACTCCCAGGCACGAGGGACGATCCGACGAGAGAAAGGGCCTAGCTTCCTTACTTTCTCTATTCTTGCGGGTCAAACTTTCTCATATCTTTGCTTAGTCCGGCATTCCCAATCTCTTTCTTTTCCGACGTAAGAACCATCTTAAGCAAGATGGATGAGCAAATGGGTTACTCGAAAGCACAAGTCTCACAGCCGGGGCGAGCTGCGCGAAAGAACTCTTTCGAGCCTACGTTTGCTTTGAGCCCGCTTTCAAGCTGAAGGATAAACTTCTAAAAGAACGAGTTCTAGACTTTTTTTTTTGACTCTCGGTCAATGAAATGCTTTAGTAAAGGAAAGCCTTTTAGCAGTCTCACTTGAATTCTCCCTCTCTCCGGTGGTGATCATCTCACTTCAGTAGTGGGATGAATCTGAAGGGCGGTCCACGATCAGAAGAGAACGGCTGCTTTGACTCCGGTGGCTTGAGATAGATCTGTTTCAAAACTACAGGTTAAGGGCCTTCTCAATATACATTCTATAGAAGAGTCCAATTGCGAATCCTTTTCAATATAGGAAAAGAGCGCGCTCTCACCGAAAACACTTTTGAGAAAGACATAGGCCCATTATTGCTGGATACGGCTTCGGTTGGCTTTTGTAAAGCACTCCT